CTCAGTTCAGTCTACCCCGAACTGTAGGGAATACTAGAATACGTAAGATTTTATACGATCTGTCCAGTGGTTTTAGTGGATAAAGTAGTGAGGTAGTGGGAAGTCGGGAAGTGAGGGGAATATCCGCGATCGTACCGTCATTATTTCAATTATTGAAATTATCTATCTTATTTTTTTTATTTTTTAAAATAATTTAAAGACATATTTTAAGAAAATTTAAAACATAGCTGAAGATAATAATAAAAATATGTTATTATAAATTAGATTCTTTAATATGACCATAGAACAATAATATTTAATAAAAAATATAAATAATTTGATTAATAGGAGGCTTTTTACGTGAAAATAGCAGTTTATGGTAAAGGTGGGATTGGTAAATCAACAACTAGTTGTAATATTTCTATCGCTTTAGCAAGACGTGGAAAAAGAGTTTTACAAATCGGATGTGATCCTAAACATGATAGTACTTTTACTCTTACAGGGTTTTTAATACCAACAATTATTGATACTTTACAATTAAAAGATTATCATTATGAAGATGTTTGGCCCGAGGACGTTATTTACAAAGGTTATGGAGGCGTTGATTGTGTGGAAGCAGGAGGACCTCCTGCAGGAGCTGGTTGTGGAGGTTATGTTGTAGGAGAAACCGTAAAATTATTGAAAGAATTAAATGCTTTTTATGAATATGATATTATTTTATTCGATGTATTAGGTGATGTAGTTTGTGGCGGTTTTGCCGCCCCACTAAATTATGCTGATTATTGTATAATTATAACAGATAATGGATTTGATGCATTATTTGCAGCTAATCGTATTGCTGCTTCAGTCCGAGAGAAAGCCCGTACACATCCACTTCGATTAGCAGGACTAGTGGGAAATAGAACATCAAAACGAGATTTAATCGATAAATATGTAGAAGCTTGTCCAATGCCTGTATTAGAAGTATTACCACTTATCGAAGATATTCGAGTATCTAGAGTAAAAGGTAAAACATTATTTGAAATGGTAGAATCACAACCTTCTCTTAATTATGTTTGTGATTTCTATTTAAATATAGCAGATCAAATTTTATCACAACCGGAAGGGATTGTACCAAAAGAAGTTCCAGATCGAGAATTGTTTAGCTTACTATCTGATTTTTATTTAAATCCTATTGGTGAAAATCGGGAAGAAAAAAAACATAAAGAAAACTTACTGGATTTTACAATAATTTAGAATTTAATCTATTTTGTTCATTAGTTAAGGAATTATATCTATGTCAAATAAAATATCTGAAACTCTCACTTTTGAATGCGAAACAGGTAATTACCACACTTTTTGTCCTATTAGTTGTGTAGCTTGGTTATACCAAAAAATTGAAGATAGCTTTTTCTTAGTGGTAGGTACAAAAACATGTGGTTATTTTTTACAAAATGCTTTAGGAGTTATGATTTTCGCGGAACCTCGCTATGCTATGGCAGAATTAGAAGAAGGCGATATTTCAGCTCAATTAAATGATTATGAAGAATTAAAACGACTTTGTCTTCAAATTAAAAAAGATCGAAATCCAAGTGTTATTATATGGATTGGTACCTGTACTACAGAAATAATAAAAATGGATTTGGAAGGCATGGCACCCAAATTAGAAAATGAGCTTGGTATACCAATTGTAGTAGCAAGAGCAAATGGACTAGACTATGCATTTACTCAGGGAGAGGATACTGTTTTAGCTGCTATGGCACATCGTTGCCCAGAACAAATTTTATTAATTGAAAAAAAAAAAGTAATACAAGATTCAAATATACAAAATTTCTTTTCTTTTCTTTCTCTCGAAAAAAAAGAGGAAACAACTGATAAAAATTTTGAAAAATTAAAAAAGAATCCTCCATTAGTTCTTTTTGGTTCTTTACCTTCTACTGTAGCTTGCCAACTTAGCTCGGAATTAAAACGCCAATCTGTTCAAGTATCAGGTTGGCTACCAGCCCAAAGATATACTGATCTTCCTTCTTTAGGTGATCAAGTTTATGTATGCGGTGTTAATCCATTTTTAAGTCGTACAGCAACAACTTTAATGAGACGTCGTAAATGCAAATTAATAGGAGCACCGTTTCCTATTGGTCCTGATGGAACGCGAGCTTGGATTGAAAAAATTTGTTCCGTATTTGGCATTAAAACCGAAGGTCTAGAAAAAAGAGAAGAACAAATATGGGAAAATTTAAAAGATTATTTAGATTTAGTACGCGGAAAATCTGTTTTTTTTATGGGAGATAATCTTTTAGAAATATCACTAGCTAGATTTTTAATTCGTTGTGGAATGATTGTTTATGAAATTGGTATTCCTTATTTAGATAAACGATATCAAGCAGCTGAATTATTATTTTTACAAAACACATGTAAAAGTATGTCCATACCTATGCCACGTATTGTTGAAAAACCTGATAATTATAATCAAATACAACGTATGCGTGAATTAAAGCCTGATTTAGCAATTACTGGTATGGCGCATGCAAATCCTTTGGAAGCAAGAGGAATTAATACAAAATGGTCTGTTGAATTTACTTTTGCTCAAATTCATGGTTTTACAAATGCAAGAGATGTTCTTGAGCTTGTTACCCGTCCTTTACGACGTAATAATAATTTAGAAAATTTAGGTTGGAGTAATTTAACAAAAAAAGAAAAAAAAATATAAAATTTAATTAAGTATTTTATTTTTTAATAATTTATTAGAATTAAACAATTATGAAATTTAATAAATTATTTTTTATTTAGTTTATTAACTAAATAAAAAATAATTTATTAAATTTAACTTTTTATTTCTTTTATACCTAACAAAATCAAATTAATTTTTTTATTTTATCCTACTTCTATGCCTTCAAGGAAGAAAATATTTTATTATGATAACAAACATTCCCTTACAGCTTTGTGTGCTATGGGCTTCAATATTATCATGGATAAATATTTCAAGTCCGTTGATTTTATTTGGACTATATTATGGATTTCTTACAACACTGCCTATTGGCCCTTCTCAAATCTTATCTATACGAGCTTTTCTTTTAGAGGGAAATCTAAGTGGTACTATAGCTCTAAGCGGTTTAATTTTAGGACAATTAATAATATTTTTATCAATATATTATTCACCTTTTTATATAATATTAATAAAACCTCATACAATAACTTTACTAGTTCTACCATATATTTTATTTTATTGGTATAGAATTAAAGACCTTTTGGATTACCAATCTCTACGTCCCATAAGTTCAATTAATGATTCTCGAATTTATAAAGTATTTTTTGATAGTTTTATTTTTCAATTATTAAATCCTGTTCTTTTACCAAGCCCTGTATTAGTTAGATTAGTTAATCTTTTTTTTTTTCGCTATAGTAATAATTTTCTATTTGTTTTAAGTTGTTTTTTTGGTTGGTTAAGTGGTCACTTCTTTTTCTTCAACTTCCTAAAAATACTTTTAGTTCGCATCGAACAAGATTCACCTGTACTTTATCTTTTAGTAAAACGTCTTATTTATCGAACATTTAGCATCTTTATTTTAGCATATTTTCTAATGTATTTAGGCAGAGCTCCAGTACCAGTATTTACTAAAAAATTAAATGACGAATTTCAATTTAATCAACAATTAAGATTTTCGTGGCTGAATAAACCCTGGCCTACCTTCTTTTTTGATCATCGTCGATGGAATCGACCATTACGTTATATTGAAAACAGTCGATTTAGTAATAGAAGCCCTGTAAAAAAAAAAGTATCGCAATATTTTTTTGATATATCTGTAAATGATGGAAAACAAACAATATCTTTTACAGCTTTACCAAGTTTGTCTATTTTTGAAAAAGATTTGAGAAATTATTTAAATATTTCAAAAAAACCTGTTTTATATGAGAATCTATATACAGATTGGATTGATAGTAAAAAAAAAAGAAAAGATAATTTATATTATGAGTTAAAAAATAGACTTGAAGCTTTAGACAATGGCTTTTTTATAAAAGACGTTATAGAAAAAAAAACAGGTTTATCTAATAATGAAGGAAATAATTTAACAAAAAATTACGATCCTTTTTTAAATGGATCGTTTCGCGGAAAAACAACAATATCTAAATCTCCTTGGCTTTTAATAGAAAATCTTTATGAATTAAAAAAAAATAAAAAAATCTCATATTTATCAAAAAAAGAAAACAAACTTAAATTTTGGATTTCTAACCGATGGAGGGAATTAGAACGAAAAAATTTACCATTACCTTGGGAACCACTAAATAAAGATGCACGTCGCATTTTAATTTTACTCATTCAGGGATCGAAAAATAAGAAACTTGAAACGAAATTACAACAAATTTACTTTTCAGAAGAACAAGCGCTTATTAATTTAGATAAACAAAACACTTTTTCAGATTTAATTACAAAATCCGATAATAAAATTTTTTTAAATAAAAAATTAACTAAAACATCATATTTTAATTGGGAACTTGTTTTAAATTTATCTACTCGACAAAGAGCTTTATATTTTAAGCAATTAGAACGGGAGAAATGGCAAGTACTAGAACGCTCTTGGAAAAATCTCTGGTTAAATAATTTAAGTAATGTTAATCAATTAAATAAATTTGTTTTTTTATTAAAAAAAATATTTTATTTTAATAAAAAATTACGACTTCAAGAAATTTCGAAAGAAATGCCACGATGGACATCTAAATTACGAAATGATAAATTTGATGTTATAGCTGGTGGAGTTACTGATATTCGTCAAAGAAAAGTAAAAAATTTAGGATATCTTATAAAAGGAAAAGATAAAAGAAGAAAAATTGTAAGACGCTTTTCACAACAATCTGATTTTCGTAGAAAATTAGTAAAAGGTTCTATGCGTGCTAGGAGACGAAAAACATTAATATGGAAAATTTTACAACTTAAAACACATTCTCCGTTTTTTTTACGAATAAATGAAAAGCATATTCCTTTTGAATTTTCATCGAATAAATTTAATTTAATTTCTATAAAAAATATTTTTAAAAACCCTATAGAAAAACGAAAACAAATAACACTTTTTTCAACTGGAAATAATATTAATGTAAAAAAAACAAAAGCAGATCGTCTTGCAATAGCAAATAGATGGGATTTTCCATTAGCGCAGTGGGGAAGAAGTTGGTTATTGATAATTCAATCACATTTTAGAAAATATATAGTATTACCTATCTTAATAATATTTAAAAATATTATTCGTTTGATATTATTTCAAATTCCTGAATGGAGTGAAGATTGGGATGAGTGGAAGAAAGAAATTTATATAAAATGTACTTATGATGGTACTGAAGTTTCAGAAAAAGAATTGCCTGAACAATGGCTTAGAGATGGTCTTCAAATAAAAATTATATATCCTTTTAGTTTAAAACCTTGGCATAATTTACGATTTAAAATAAATAAAGAAAAAACTCTAGTGAATTCTTTAAATAATGAGAAAAAAATTTCAAATAATTTATTGAATGCTGATAAAAGTTTTGTTAAAAATAGAAAAAAAAAAATTAATTATAGTTATTTAACAGCTTGGGGTTTTCAAACTAATGCACCTTTCGGAGATATTAAAAAGAAGTCTTCATTTTGGAAACCAATTCGTAGAGAATTGGTAAAAAAATGGAAAAAAAATATTTTAGTAAATTTTAATAAAATTTATTTTTATTTTTTGTTTCTAAAAAAAAAAATTACTATTAATTTTGTTAATACTAAATTAATTGATAGAAAATTGAAAAAAAAAATAGAGTTAAATACTGAAATTAGAAATAATTATGAAATTCCTTTAACTCATGATGAAAATAATAAAAATTTAAAAGAACAAATTATATCTAAATTTAACAAAAATATTTTAGCAGAAAATCAAATTAAAGATAAATCTAAAATTTTGATAAATATTAAAAAATTAAAAAAATTGAAAAATTTAAAAAAATACAAAATTGAAGAAATAACTGAAAAAAGTGGTTTTGATAAAATAAAATTTTCTAATAAATTAGAAAATAAGAATGAAGTATATATTAATAATAAAAAAAAAATTATTGAAATTAAATATAAAATTCGAAAATATTGGAAAAAAAATATTGAAATAATAAAAAAATGTTCATATTTACTCAAAATAAAATTTAATAGAATAAATAAAAACGTTTTAACTTTATATATTTATTTTATTCGATTTAATATTAATTTAATATTAAGAATTAAACAAAATTTAACAAGAAAAAATTGGAATTTATCAAAAATTTCTCAAATTAATTATAAAAAAGATAAAATTAATTATGAATATACAAATAACTTTAATCAAGAAAATATTTTGTTAATGTCTCAAGCATACTTATTTCATAAAATTTGGCAAACAAAAATAATAAACAAATATAATTTTAAAGATTTATTAAAAAATTGGACATTAAATTTTATTTTGAAAAAAGAAATAAAAAATAATTTAAAAAAAAAAGGAATTTTTCCTATAATAGAAATTGAAAATTTGAAAGAAAAAAATTTGAAAAAATTGTTACAAAAAATTAATAGATATAATATATCTTCACAAATATGGTATACGATAATACCAAAAGAATGGAAAAATAAGGTTACTTATCAATGGATAAACAAAATAGAAAAAGACTTTAAAATTTCGGAAAAACAAAAAAAAATTTCAGTTTTATCTAAAAAAAAAAATTTTTCTTATAAATTAGTTACAAATCCATTATTAGAACAAAATAAAAAATTAAATAAGCAATATCAATCTAATTATTTATGTTATAGCTATCTTGATTTTGAAAAAGTACCTGATTTTATAGAATTAGCAAAAAACAAAGAAACTGTATTTAATAAAGAAATTTCACAAACATTAAAAAATAAAAGAAATATTTACATTAAATCTAATTTAGTTCTATGGTTAATCCCTCCATTTCTAGAAAAAAAAAATGTAACTAAAATAGAAAAAATAGACATACCTAAAATTTCTTTATTAAAGCAAAAAAATAAAAAAAATCTTCAAAATAGAAAATTACTTCGCGAAAGAGAGCGCCATCAAACTATTCGTCAATGGAAATGGAAATCAAAAAACGTAGAAAAAAAATTTAAAGAACTAGGAGATATGGCTTCTCTTATGACTTTTATGCAAGATCAAGAAAATATTATTTCACTCTCTGCTAAAATGCGTGAAAATTTAAATTTATTTCGCCTTCTTTTTTGTAGAGATGTAGGTATAAATAAATTAACAATTAATTCTGAGCATCGTATACCACGTGTACTCGACGATGAAATTTTAATGTATAAAGTAGTAAGCGTTTTTTTTAAATCAAAAGTAAGATTTAAAAAAGTTTTAAACTTTAAAAGTTTAAATGAATCTACATCACGAATAGATTTTTTTCAAAATAATATAAAAACAAATTTTAAGTTAATTAATCTTGAAGATATTATGCTTTCAAGACATTGTAAAGAATTAAAAGTATTAAATCTTTTATATTTAAATAAAAATAAAACTTCTAATTTAGATAAATATTTTATGAAAAAAAATGAGGAAAAACTAATAAAATTACATAAAATTCCGGATGAAAATCAAAGTTTAACAATTAAACATTTTCTTTGGCCTAGTTTTCGATTAGAAGATTTGGCATGTATTAATAGATTTTGGTTTAATACAAATAATGGAAGTCGATTTACTATGTTAAGAATTCGTATGTATAACTAAAACTTTTTAATTGTTGAGAAATTCTTGGTTCTAACCAAAAATTTCTCATTATTTCTATTTTTTATAAATTTCTTTAAAATTTTAAGTTTTTATTTTTTTTTACTTATAATAATAACAAATAAAGACTATTAATTAACTATAATCTATTATTAATTATTTTAAAATAATATAATTTAGGAGCATTACTTTTATGTCTAAAAAACTATTTAGTGGTTCATCACTATTTTCTAAAGAACAAACAGGATCTATGGAATTTCAAATATCACATTTAACTAATAGGGTTTTAAAACTTACAGATCATTTAAAATGGCATAGCAAAGATTATTCATCTCAAAGAGGCTTATGGAAAATCTTAGGAAAACGTAAGCGTCTTTTAAGTTACTTATCGCAAACAAATTTAACAAGTTATGAAAATTTAATAAATAAATTAAATATTCGTAAATTAAAAATTCGTTAATTTTTTTTTTTATTTTTAGCTATTTTTTTATAATGAATGAAAAGGAGTGTTATATATGACCATGCTTGCTATGAAAACAAAACCCATGATAGTAAGTATGGGTCCTCATCATCCATCAATGCATGGTGTTCTTCGACTTATGATCACTTTAGATGGGGAGAACGTTATTGATTGTGAACCTATATTAGGTTATTTACATAGGGGTATGGAAAAAATTGCTGAAAATAGAACAATTGTTCAGTATCTTCCATATGTTACACGATGGGATTACTTAGCTACAATGTTTACAGAAGCTATAACTGTAAATGCACCGGAGAAGCTAACAAATATTCAAGTTCCAAAAAGAGCTAGTTATATCAGAATGATTATGCTGGAATTAAGTCGTGTAGCTTCTCATTTATTATGGCTTGGACCTTTTATGGCTGATATTGGTGCGCAAACTCCTTTTTTTTATATTTTGAGAGAAAGAGAAATGATATATGATTTATTTGAAGCAGCTACAGGCATGCGAATGATGCATAATTATTTTCGTATTGGAGGGGTTGCTGTCGATTTACCTTATGGTTGGATAGATAAATGTTTAGATTTTTGTGATTACTTTTTACCTAAGGTTGATGAATATGAAAAGCTTATTACACAAAATCCTATTTTTTTGAAACGAGTAGAAGGCGTAGGGATTATCGAAAGAGAAGAAGCTATAAATTGGGGTTTATCTGGACCTATGTTACGTGCTTCGGGAGTTCAATGGGATCTTCGTAAAGTAGATCATTACGAATGTTATGATGAATTAGATTGGCAAGTACAATGGCAAAAAGAAGGCGATTCATTAGCTCGTTATTTAGTACGCGTTGGAGAGATGAAAGAATCGATAAAAATAATTCAGCAAGCATTAAAATCAATTCCTGGGGGACCTTACGAAAATTTGGAAGCTCGACGGTTTCAGCGAGGGAAAAAATCAGAATGGAATAATTTTGAATATCAATTTATTAGTAAAAAGCCTTCTCCTACATTTAAGCTACCAAAACAAGAGCATTATATTAGAGTAGAAGCTCCTAAAGGAGAATTAGGTATTTTTTTAGTAGGAGATGATAGTGTTTTTCCCTGGAGATGGAAAATTCGTCCACCCGGTTTTATTAATTTACAAATTCTTCCGCAATTAGTAAAAGGAATGAAATTAGCAGATATTATGACAATATTAGGTAGTATAGATATTATTATGGGAGAGGTTGATCGTTAAAATGACTTTTACTACCAATCTTAAAGAACAAGTTATTAATCTTTTTTATTCGTTAAGTTTATCTAAAGAATTTTTTAATTTATTATGGATTACTTTTTCAATTATTCTTCTTTTGTTAGCAATTACAATAGGCGTATTAGTTTTAGTATGGCTAGAAAGAAAAATATCTGCAGGAATACAACAACGTATTGGACCTGAATACGCAGGTCCTTTAGGAATAATTCAAGCTTTAGCAGATGGTTTTAAATTATTATTAAAAGAAGATATTATTCCATCTAAAGGAGATATTTTATTATTTAATATTGGGCCGGCAATAGTTGTTATACCAGTATTTTTAAGTTATTTAGTAATTCCTTTCGGTCATAATATTATTTTAGCTGATCTTAATATAGGTGTTTTTTTTTGGATCGCTATTTGTAGTATTGCCCCCTTGGGACTTCTTATGGCAGGATATGGATCTAATAATAAATATTCCTTTTTAGGTGGTCTTCGAGCAGCAGCCCAATCTATTAGCTATGAAATTCCTTTAGCTTTATGTGTATTATCTATATCTCTACGTGTGATTCGTTAAAATAATTTTTCAAATTTAATTTTAGTAAATAAGTTTTTTTCTTATTTTAACTAAAAAAAACTAAATTGTCATATGGGTAAAATAAAACAGCTTTTCAATTTGCAGTGATAAAATTTAATCCCATCCTCTACATACAAGAGTGAAAGCATGCAAAGCAATTAAAAAATGTACCCCAGGTTCAGATTAGTTATTGAGACCTGATAGCGGGAGCAAAAGATAAAATATATGAAAAAATTATTATTATATTTTTATCGTATATAGATCGAGCAAAAATAAATGGCTAGAAACACAAAAATACATAACAGATTAGTAGAAAATAATTTTATAGATAAAAAAATTTATTAAAATACAATAAGGATTTAGCATTAGTAGAAATGCATAAAAAGTATTTCCTTATAAAATCAATCTGAAGTATAGTCCTATTTATTAAAACAAAATGACTATTAGGAACGAAGTAATCCTTTTACAATTCTCATTTAAAATATATTAGAAATAATTATATAGTATAAGTAATTTAGTAGAAATAATTAGAGTTAGTACTAACAATAGTTGTAAAGGCTAAGATAGATTCTAAAGCATTTATTATTATAGCAAACAGAATCTCATTGGTTAAATTAATAAATTTTTTTTTATAGATAAAAATTATAAGATTTTGATTAACATAAACCTTTGAGGAGCCGTATGACGCTAAAGTTTCATGTACGGTTTTGAAATAGAGATATTAACAGTAATGTCAAATCGACTATAATTATCTAATAGTTTAAGTACCGTTGATATCGTCGAAGCACAGTCAAAATATGGTTTTTGGGGGTGGAATTTATGGCGTCAACCTATTGGTTTTTTAGCTTTTTTCATGGCTTCTTTAGCAGAATGTGAAAGACTACCTTTTGATTTACCCGAAGCAGAAGAAGAATTAGTTGCAGGGTATCAAACAGAATATTCAGGTATAAAATTTGGATTATTTTATGTTGCTTCTTACTTAAATTTATTAGTTTCTTCATTATTTATAACAATTCTTTATTCAGGTGGATGGCATTTTTCTATTCCATTTATATCAAATTCTAATTATTTAGAATGGAATTTTAATATTGGAACTAGTCAGAGTATTAACATAATAATAGGAATTACTATTGTGTTAATTAAAACTTATTTATTTTTATTTGTTTCTATTATGACAAGATGGACATTACCTAGAGTAAGAATGGATCAATTATTAGATCTAGGGTGGAAATTCCTTTTACCTATTGCATTAGGTAATTTATTATTAACAGCTTCTTTTCAAGTTCTTTTATTATAAATAATTTACTCCATAAAATTATTTAATTTTTGAAAAGACATAAAATAAAAAAATATATATGTTTAAAGGATATCTAATAATATGTTTACTATGTTAAATAGACTTCAAAACTATAGTGAACAAGCAATACAAGCAGCACGGTATATTGGTCAAGGTTTTATAGTAACTTTAGACCATATGAATCGTTTACCAATAACTATTCAATACCCTTACGAAAAATTAATTCCATCTGAACGCTTTCGTGGACGTATTCATTTTGAATTTGATAAGTGTATTGCTTGCGAAGTATGTGTTCGCGTATGTCCAATCAATTTACCTGTTGTTGATTGGGAATTAAAGAAAGAGGTGAAGAAAAAACAATTGAAAAATTATAGTATTGATTTTGGAGTTTGTATATTTTGTGGAAATTGTGTTGAATATTGTCCTACAAATTGCTTATCGATGACTGAAGAATATGAACTTTCAATTTATGATCGTCATGATTTAAATTATGATCAAATTGCTTTAGGACGATTACCTATTTCTGTAATAGAAGATTCCACAATTCAAACTATTTCAAATTTAAATTATTTATTTGAAGGAAATACAGAAATAAAAAATATTACAAATTTTTTGGATTGAATTAAAAAATAAAAAAAAAAAAACTTTATATGAAAATAATTTATATATATTATTTTTTTAGTTAGTAAATTAGAACAATAGAAAAAGGATTTAAATTTATTGTGAATATAATTGAATTATCTGAACCACTCCATAAAACTATTTTTTTTCTTTTAGAAATAGGTGTAATATTCGGAAGTTTAGGAGTAGTACTACTTAATAATATAGTCTATTCAGCATTTTTTTTAGGACTAGTTTTCTTTTGTATATCTCTCTTATATTTTGCATTAAATGCTGATTTTTTAGCTGCCGTACAAATTTTAATCTATGTAGGAGCTGTAAATGTTTTAATTGTATTTGCTGTAATGTTGATTAATAAACCAAATTCTTTCAAAATTTGGCCTTCTTGGACTATAGGCGATAAATTTACCTTTTTAATTTGTTTGAGTTTGTTTTCCTTATTAGTTACTGTAATTTTGAATACACCATGGTTTAATATTACTTTAATTACAGAATCAAAAAATTTATTAGATATTGATTTTACAAAAAATGTTCAACGTATTGGCTATCTTTTATTAACCCAATTTTTATTACCATTCGAACTTCTTTCTATAATTCTTTTGGTTGCTTTAATAGGCGCAATTTTTATAGCCCGTCGAGAAAATTTGATTAGAAGGAAGGAAAACAAGAAATTACAAATAGAAAAAAATCCTAGAGTTTTTTAATATTTTTTTAGTTCATAAGGAGCTTTTTTAATGCTTGAACATGTACTTAATTTAGGTGCCTATTTATTTTGTATCGGTATTTTCGGACTCATAACAAGCCGGAATATGGTTCGAGCACTTATGTGTCTAGAATTAATTTTTAATGCTGTTAATATAAATCTTATTACTTTTTCTAATTCTTTCGATACTCAAGAAACAAAAGGTGAAATTTTTGTTATGTTTATTATAGCTATTGCAGCCGCTGAAGCTGCTATTGGATTAGCTATTGTTTTAGCCATTTATCGTAATAAAAATTCAACTCGTATTGATCAATTTAATTTATTAAAATGGTAATTAACTTATTTAGTTATTAAAAAATAAATACATTTTTTAATTAATATTAATTTTTTTTTTGATTAAAAAAAAAAATTTTATATAATAATATTATATTATAACTTTACTAAATTTAAGGCTTTTAACAATATATTGGAGTTTAGAAAATTAATGGCACATTCAGTAAAAATTTATGATACATGTATTGGTTGTACTCAATGTGTAAGAGCATGTCCTACAGATGTATTAGAAATGGTACCTTGGGATGGATGTAAAGCTAATCAAATTGCTTCTGCTCCTAGAACAGAAGATTGTGTTGGTTGTAAACGATGTGAATCTGCTTGTCCAACAGATTTTTTAAGTGTACGTGTTTATTTAGGAGCTGAAACTACTCGAAGCATGGGCTTATCATATTAAGTAAAAAAATAAAAAAAATTTAAATCTTTTTTTACCCATACTCAAATTTTTGAGTATGGGTTTTTTTTATGTAAAGTTTTTTCATTTTTATTATGAGCAATTTCCCTTGGCTAACTATACTTATTCTTCTACCTGTATCTGCAGGTCTTGTAATTCCATTATTTCCTACCAAAGGAAATAATATTATTCGATGGTATACCTTAGGTGTTTGTTTAGTAGAATTTCTTTTAATCACTTATGTATTTTGTTATCATTTCAAATCTGATAATCCAGTTATTCAATTAAAAGAAGATTATAGTTGGATTAATTTCCTTGATTTTCATTGGAGAGTAGGAATTGATGGTCTTTCAATTGGACTTATTTTATTAACAGGTTTTATTACTACTTTAGCTACTTTAGCTGCTTGGCCTATTACCCGAAATCCACGGTTATTTTATTTTCTAATGCTCGCAATGTATAGTGGTCAAGTAGGACTATTTGCTTCTCAAGATATTTTACTCTTTTTTTTCATGTGGGAATTAGAATTAATTCCAGTTTATTTACTTTTATGTATATGGGGAGGAAAAAGACGATTATATGCTGCTATAAAATTTATTTTATATACAGCTGGTGGTTCCATTTTTATTTTAATGGGAGCTTTAAGTATGGGATTTTATGGTACTAATCAATTAACATTGGATTTACAAAATTTATCTAATAAATCATATCCTATAGAATTAGAAATAATATTGTATTTAGGATTTTTTATTGCCTATGCTGTTAAATTACCAATATTTCCTTTGCATACTTGGTTACCAGATACTCATGGAGAAGCACATTATAGCACATGTATGCTTTTAGCCGGAATTCTTTTAAAAATGGGAGGATATGGAATAATTCGAATTAATATGGAATTATTACCTCATGCTCATTCAATTTTTGCACCTTGGATCATAATAATAGGAGCAATTCAAATTGTTTATGCAGCACTTACTTCTTTTAGTCAACGTAATTTAAAACGAAGAATTGCTTATTCTTCAATCTCACATATGGGTTTCGTACTTATTGGTATTGGGTCTATGACAGATTTAGGTCTTAATGGAGCTATTTTACAAATGATTTCTCACGGATTAATTGGTGCTGCACTTTTTTTCTTAGCCGGAATAAGTTATGATAGAACACGGACTCTTTTTCTTGAGCAGATGGGAGGAACAGCTATTTATATGCCCAAAATATTTACTATGTTTAGTAGTTTTTCAATGGCATCATTAGCATTACCTGGAATGAGTGGTTTTTTAGCAGAGTTTTTAATTTTTTTAGGTATAATTATTAGTCACAAATATTCTTTTAGTTTCAAAATACTTATTACAATAATAGAAGCGATTGGAATAATATTAACTCCTATTTATTTATTATCGATGTTACGCCAAATGTTTTATGGATATAAGTTTTCTAAATTTTTTATTTTTTCTAATATGGATGCAGGACCACGCGAAATTTTTATTTTAATTTGTCTAATTTTTCCTGTTATAGGTATTGGTATTTATCCCAACTCAATTTTATTTTTATGGAACAGTAAAGTAAATTTTCTTTTATCTAAATTTATTTTTTGACTTTGGATAAAAAAAGAATATTTAATCTCATGAAAACTTTATTGTAATAAATTTTTTTTATTAATTAAATTTATTTCAAATAGTTAAACGATATAAAAATATTTTTTCATTTAACTATTTGAAGTTAATTTAATTTTTTAACTTTTAATAAATTATTTAAATTATAAAATATATTCTATTTTTATTTAATATATTTTTATTTAAATACCGCCACTCGGACTCGAACCGAGATGCATTAGCACTGCTTCCTAAGAGCAGCGTGTCTACCAATTTCACCATGGCGGCTTATTAAAAATAATATAACATAATTTATATTAAAAGGTCAATCTTTTTTATAAAATAAAAAAATATATAAATTATTTTAGACTAAATTCCATACAAAATTAATGGGGCATAGCGTAGTTTGGTAACGTGCCATCTTGGGGTGATGGAGATCGTGGGTTCAAATCCCGCTGCTCCAAATAAAATTAAAAAATTTATAAATTTTTTATTTTAATATTTAAAGATAGTTTCATTTATTTTTAACTAAATGAAACTATCTATTTTTTATTAAATGTATTTTTATTAAATGTTTTTAGTTTTTTTTTATGACAAATTTTAATTTTTTGTTAAAATTTATTTTTCTAAAAAAAAATTTATTAAAAGTTTTATTGTGAAGGATATACTTTTGTACTTATATTATTAATCTCTATTTATTAAAAATTTTATAGGATATTATTGAGAGGGCTTAGAATTTTTTTCATCTGTTGTGTAATAAAAGCTTTTTGAACGACCTGTTAAAATAGATTGAGCTAATGAAAAAGCCTTTAATCTAGCTTGATTTGCTTTTTCTTTCCATATAGTTTCACGAATTTTTTTTTTCGACTTAGAAGTACGTTTTTTTGGAACTGCCATAAATAAAAACTCCTTTTAATTGTAGATTTTAACTATTTTTTTTATTTATATTTAACTCCTTATTCCCAAAAATTTTTGATATGTTACTTATTTATACAACTCTTTTCCGTCTAAACAAATAGAATCTACCACAAATCGAGCTGAAATTTGTCTATGTCCAAATTTACGTCGCGTCTTTTTTTTTGAATTCATTTTATAAACAGTAATTTTATTTTCAAGATGTGAATGTAAAATTCTTCCTTTTACTATTGCATTCTTTAACCAAGGTTGTCCAATACTAATAGTAGTTTTATTACGAACCATTAATACTCGATAAATTAATATTTTAGTATTAGAACTTAAATTTTTTGGTTTTAATGGAGCAAAATGACGAATATCATAAAATCTTCCTGGTTCTACTCGGAGCTGCTCACCCCCGGTTTCAATGATGGCATACATATTCATTATGAGATTTATTGTAAATAAGTAAATGAGAAAAAAATTATTATAAATTGAAAAAAAACAAATTAATTAAATTTAATAAATAAAATAAAATAAGTAATTTTAATTATTTTAATTTTTGTAAAACGTTTATAAAAAAAAATTTTAATATTATTAAAAATAGATATATCTCTTAGTTTAGAAACTATATATAATATTTTATTACTTTAATAATAATAAATAAAAAATTTTTTTTCATTTATTTTATTTAATAATTTTTTCTTTTAATTTGTAAAGTAATTCTAATTAATATTTTTGATAGATAGGATAAAAATCCTAAACTTTTTCTTTGTTTTTAAGTCTATTTTTTTCTTAATCTAGTTAATTATAAACTAGAAATTAAAAAAAAATAAGATTTTTTATTATATAAAAAATTTATTTATGGAATTTATATATCAATTTGTTTGGATTATACCTTTTCTCCCATTTTTGACTTCTATTTTAATAGGATCAAATTTATTTTTTTTTCCAAAATCAACGAAAAGTCTTCGTTACATATGGTCTATTCTTAGTATATTAGTATTATTTATAGTTATGATTTTTTCTTTTATTATTTTACGGCAACAATTTATTAATAATACTATTCATCAATATTTATGGTCTTGGATTTTTGACAAACAGATTGATTTTAAAATAGGATTTTTAATTGATCCACTTACCTCTATCATGTTAGTTTTAATTACTACTGTAGGGGTTCTTGTTATGATCTATAGTGACAGTTATATGTCCCATGATCAAGGATATGTCAGATTTTTTGCATACTTAAGTTTATTTACGGCTTCAATGTTAGGTTTAGTACTTAGTCCTAATTTAATTCAAATTTATATTTTTTGGGAACTAGTCGGAATGTGTTCTTATTTATTAATAGGTTTTTGGTTTGCGAGACCTAGCGCAGCTAATGCTTGTCAAAAAGCTTTTATAACAAACCGTATAGGAGATTTTGGATTATTATTAGGTATTTTGGGCTTTTATTGGATAACTGGCAGTTTTGAATTCGAAACTTTATTTAAACGATTTAATGAATTACTTATTAATAATGAAGTTAATTTATATTTTGTTAATTTATGTGCCCTTCTTTTATTTCTAGGTCCAATTGCAAAATCTGCTCAATTTCCACTGCATGTATGGTTACCAGATGCCATGGAAGGACCAACTCCAATTTCTGCTTTAATACATGCTGCAACTATGGTAGCTGCTGGTATTTTTTCAATAGCTCGATTATTTCCTCTCTTTCAAGCTCTA